AAGTAAGCTTGATCCCTTGCTTATTATTTGTTAGTAGAGTTCCAACGAAAACCACCCGATTGAAGGTAATGTCAGAATTTTATATTTCTAGATCCAATTTCTTCATCTATTCACTTGATCTTTTTTCTATCCATCTTATATCAATAAAATAGATTTTCGTCATTATAAAGCATGGGATTCTATGGGAGCAATAAAAAATAGGTATGAATAGAACAAAACAAGAGAAGTGAGAATAATAGATAAAAAGTTATACAAAGCTATATACGAGTCACCCCCACACTCTTTTTTTTTTTTATTAATTGAATTTCGTTTTATTTTTATTGATTTTTATTAAGGCGAAGTTCCGTAAAAACCTCCGCCTTCTTTGAAATATCATGAACAGTTCCTGTAGGTTGAGCACCCTTTTCAAGGAAATATAGAATAGCAGGAACATTTGAATAAGTTTGATTCTTTATCGGATCATAAAAACCCACTTTCTGAAGATCTCTTCCTTCTCTTCGTGATCGAACATCAATTGCAACGATTCGATAGACGGCTCATTGGGATAGATGTAGATGAACAATACCCCCCCTAGAAACGTATAAGAGGTTTTCTCCTCGTACGGCTCGAGAAAAAAAATGATTCGAAGTTATGTCTAAGTATAGAATGCTAATGGCAAATAGATCCATAAAATCATCAAACCAATTAGACTATTATTTAAGTCCTTGTTTTTTCTTCTTTCCCGAAAAAGAAAAAATCATTCGTACTCATAACTCAAGTTGGATAACTCTCAAATAGCTCAAAGAAAACCCTTAGGCATTTCGTTTATTGAGTGGTCTCTAACCCCCCCTTTTTTGTCTCGTTTAGAATCTATTTGGATTCTTCATTCTGATCTAGTTGTTGAGACAATTGAAAACGGTATTTCCTTGTTCCAGGATCCTTTATCTTTACTTTGAATCATTGGGTTTAGACATTACTTCGGTGATCCTTAATCGTTTCAAAATGGCAGCAACATACCCCTTTTGTGATTTCTTTCTATCAAAGAATCATAGAACGATTGATTCCCGCGTGCTACACTTTTGATCGAAAGAGTTTTACCAATTCCAACAAATTTTCCTTTTGGATTTGAAACTTGCTCGAATTGGATACTCTCAATTTCTATATCGAAGATATACTTACGAAGTTATTCCAACTTATTGATTCGCACTAACCCTAGATCCTTGCCCCTGAGAAATGAATCAATACTTTCTACTCGAGCTCCATCATGTACTATTTACATTACAACCCAACAAAAAAATGGGGGTTTTAGTGGAACAGAACAAAGGATGTCGAGCCAAGAGCACTTTCATTCCTATACAATATAAAATGGTGGATGTAAGAGTCCACAGCGGATCATGTCCTTCAAGTCGCACGTTGCTTTCTACCACATCGTTTCAAACGAAGTTTTACCATAACATTTCTCTAGTTTTGAACCGGTATGTAATTGATTCAATTATGGAATCGTGAGTAGTCATTGGTTCAGTCGGTACATAATAATCGATACTTTTTCCTTCTATATGGATGGGTAGATGTTTTTCTGAAGAAGTCTCGGCAAGAATTCAACTTAATCCCATATTTTATTGTATGAATGCAACATCTTTTTTTTTTTTATAAATAACACAAATATAAATAACACGAATAAATGGGTTCTTTTTGAATCTTCATCTTTGAGTAACTCGATAGGATAGATTCACCAACCTCACACTTATTCGAGTACCAAGGACTCATAAGAAATCATTAAAAATATTTAATTGAAAAAATTTCCTACTTCGACATCATTATTTGAATAATGTTTTACAGTAAGTACCGCATTTGATTTTGATCATCAGAAGATAGATAAATCCATGTTTCTTTTCAAATTGAACCATCATCAATGATTTAAAGCAGATAGATAGATCAAAAAAAATCCAATTTATTTCTTTTTTTGTGGAGTGAATAAAAAAGAAAAGACTGATATGTAAGGGAAGATTTAGGTCGTTATTCTTTCATCTGATTGATAAAATCAGAATCGAAAGAATAGGAGATTTCCATATCTATCAGATAAACCGAACAATTGTCACTGGAAGTAATTCAATTATAGATACTCTATGTTAAATATTTAACATTAAGAAATCACAAATCTTTTTCACAAAAATCGAAACACCGTTGTCACTGAAATAGAACGATAACAATACATACATATAAACATTTCCTCATTTTCTACATATTTGACTTGAGGTTCAGTAATTTTTCTGAAATCTTTCCATAAAGTAAAAGTAAAGTGAATAGAATGTATGAATAACCCCCCACCTCAATTGTTACCAATTGTTACATAGATTTACAATTATTTTCATTAGAGCCAAAGACGAAATGCCTAAAAATAAGAAAATACATCTTTTACATATGGAATTTACTTGATCGTTTGTTAATGAGATTCGGATAGACATAGATATTCAAATTGATACCTTACATTGCTCTTTAAGCCCTATCTACTCCCCGAATTCTATGGGGATGATGAATATGAATCATAAATAAAAAAAGGATCCTCTTTTACGGGATGCTAGACGAGATAGTCTAGGTACAAAGCCAAAGAGGTCCAGATTAAGTCGTTGTTACTATTTTTTTTATTTTACCCTAAACCAGTCTTAAGTTATAACTTAATCCCCTTGATTGAATTCAATTAGTACCAAGAAACTCTTCTTGTTTAGACTTCAAGAAATCCGCAGAGAATTAATAATTGGGATTGGGTTACCTAAGGGGAATACGAAATAGGGAATATAGAGGTTTTTCTTTCGTATTTCGATTTAGAGTGCATCATTGAAAATGAAAATAGATATGGCACGTAAGGTTTTTCTAAATAATTAACTTCAATATCAATATGAAGGGGATATGAAGGGGATGAGCATACGATGAAAGGCCCATCCGACTTTTTTTTTTGAATTCAAACTCTTGTGATCTATGTTCCCATCTTACCTGGATCACAAATAGATTCAGTTCCATCCGCGTGTCATTTGAACTCAATTCAGTTTGTGAAAAAGATATGATTCAGAGAAGAATCATTAAAAATTAGAAACAAGAATCATATTCTATCCAATATTACACTCTTAAACAAAAAACAAAAAGGTTGTTCAAAAAAGCAATCTTTATTTATTCTGATATAATGGGTATGCTTATGCTCTGGGACGGAAGGATTCGAACCTCCGAATAGCGGGACCAAAACCCGTTGCCTTACCACTTGGCCACGCCCCATTTAGATTTTGATTCTGCACTAATAAACACTAATATTGGTATTGGTTGTTCGTCAATTCCGGTCCAAATATCTATGGAAGAGGTTAGATTGTTGATAGGATTTTGACGCGTGTAGATATAGAATTAAACTTAATTTATTGATCATTACATATAATTTAATTAAGATATAAGATATTGTATGAAAGTATGATTTCTTAAATTCTCTTTTGAGAATTGAAGTATTTTTGATTGGGTGAGTTCAAAGAAAAAGAAGTATTTTTTGGTCTACTTTACTTTCTTTATTTTTACCTTATATCAATAACTCAATCAAAATGCAATTATCTCCAAGAACAAAATCTTTGTTATGCTTAATATCTTTAGTTTGATCGGTATCTGTCTTAATTCTGCCCTTTATTCGAGTAGTTTTTTCTTCGTCAAATTACCCGAGGCCTATGCTTTTTTAAATCCAATTGTAGATGTTATGCCAGTCATACCTGTGCTCTTTTTTCTCTTAGCCTTTGTTTGGCAAGCTGCTGTAAGTTTTCGATAAGATCTTTAATACTGTCCTAGAAAAATTCATGATTTATTCGAGAAAAAAAAATTCTAACAATTGATAAGATCGGATAAGTCTTACAGTATTAACCCTCGATTCAAACATTGAAATTCTTGGATAGCCGCGATAAATCTGGATCACCCCATTTCCTCATTCTGACCCTTTTTCTTGTCCAGTGAAAGACCCTATTAGGTTCCCCCACAATATCGAATTGTGGGTATTAAAGAAGATTTTTGTAATGATTTTATTACAAATGAATTTCTGAAAATTTTCTAGAAACCACTTCGTTTCTTGGTGTCAAAATAGGATATGTGGTATAAAAATGGAGAATCTATTCTCTTTTTTTTTTTCCAAAAAAATATCTTGGAGATTGTGTAATGCTTACTCTCAAACTCTTCGTTTACACAGTAGTGATATTCTTTGTTTCTCTCTTCATCTTCGGATTCCTATCTAATGATCCAGGACGTAATCCTGGACGTGAAGAATAAAAAATAGGATAAGGGTTTTCGTTTTCCTTGCTCGATTTTAAAATTTTCTTGGGATTTTATCTATTCCACACCTTTAACTATGAAAAAGAAAAAATAAAAAGGGTTTGATAAAATTGAAAGATAAAAAAAAAAAATATCAAGTCATCAACGGAAACGGAAAGAGAGGGATTCGAACCCTCGGTACAAAAAACTCGTACAACGGATTAGCAATCCGACGCTTTAGTCCACTCAGCCATCTCTCCCAATTGAAAAAGGATAATTACTATGTTACATTACACATAAAGTAGGGACTGAAAAAAGTCCTTCTTTATCTCTTCTCTATTTATATTTATTATTATATAGATATATATAACTTTTATCAGCAATTCCAAATTTAGATAAAGTAAGGGCTTGAAAGAAATATTTCCAATATAAAAATAAAGAATATCTCTTTTGATTTCGTCCGAAAGGACCCTTTTTTATTCCCACGGCCTGGCGGGGTCAGTACCCAGCCGGGCCTTTTTTTGTTCCAATGAATCATAGATAAAATAATTTATCTGATTTGAAAACAAAAATAAAAAATACGTGTTATTGAATATTGAAGCAACAACAATAAGAAGAGGGGCTATTTCCATTCCTATGATATAGAATCGAAGTGTCATTTCTTATTATTTCTTTCTTCTCTTTTTTTTTTTTTTACTGGCCCTCTTTTTTGAGAAAATCTTTTCTTTGCTTGAAAGAATAAGAATGGGGAA